TCGTCGTCCAGTAGCGACAACCGTCTTTTTGATTGGTACTGCAGTCGCTCTTTGGTTGGGTATTGGTGCAACATTACCTATTGATAAATCCCTAACTTTAGGTCTTTTTTAATTTGATTCAATTGTGAAATAACACGACGTGTGTATCTAGGGAATAGTCGCTTGAAAGTGAATTCTCCCTAGATACATCTATTCAATTCTGAATTTCTTTCGAATATATGAATTGTGCTAAAGATTCAAAACCTATTTTCATCTTAATGAAAAAAAAAAAAAGACGAAAAAAAAATCCAATAGATTTAAAACTTCTTTTTTGGTAAATCAATTGCGAAATGTTTTTCTAGAATGACCAATATCTGTTTTATATCTTCTAGGCGCAAATGTTCAATTTTCATGAGATCTTCCGGACTGTTATTCAAAAGGTCCAATAATGTATATATATTGGACCTTTTGAGGCAATTATAGACCCTGGGAGAGAATTCTGATTGGTCAATAAAAATCGATTTCAATGCTATTTTTTTTTTGTTTTTTCTGAGTTTATCCAATTTATCGTGAAAGGTAAGAGGGGATAAAGGAACCGTGTGTTGATTGTCCTCTAAAGGTAAGTTTTCTTCTTCCTTATGTAAAAAGGGAATAAATAAATCAATCAAATTCCGGCAGGCTTCATGAAGTGCTTCTTTCGGAGTTAAACTCCCATTTGTCCATATTTCGAGAAAGAGTATCTCTTGTTTTTCATTCCCATTCCCATAAGAATGAATACTATGATTCGCATTTCGAACAGGCATGAATACAGCATCTATAGGATAACTTCCATCTTGAAAGTTATGTGGCATTTTGATAAGATATCCGCGATTTCTCTTGATTTGTAATCCAATACACAAATCAATTGGTTCTGTCAAGCTAGCTATATGTTGTGTATTATCAACGATTTCTACATAAGGTGGTAAGATGATATCTTGAGCAGTTACATATCCTGGACCTCTGACACAAATAGACGCGTCACAAGTTCCATATAGATTACTTCTCAATACAATTTCTTTTAAATTCATTAAAATTTCATGGACCGATTCTTGAATACCCGCTATGGTAGAATATTCATGCGGGACGTTCTCAGATTTTACACGTGTGATACATGTTCCTTCTATTTCTCCAAGTAAAGCTCTTCGCATCGCAATGCCTATTGTGTCGGCTTGACCTTTCATAAGTGGAGACAGAATAAAGCGTCCATAATAAAGACGTTTACTGTCTTCTCTTGATTCAACACACTTCCACTGTAGTGTCCGAGTAGATACTGTTACTTTCTCTCGAACCATAGTAATATTATTTGATTTGATTGAATCATTTATTTCTCTTGTTTCTCTTGAAATTTCTTCAATGTTAATTTCTACACACGTCTTTTTTTCGGGGGTCTGCAACCATTATGTGGCATAGGGGTTACATCCCGTACGAAAGTTAATAGTATACCACTTCTACGAATAGCTCGTAATGCTGCGTCTCTTCCGAGACCGGGACCTTTTATCATGACTTCTGCTCGTTGCATACCTTGATCTACTACTGTACGAATAGCATTTGCTGCTGCAGTTTGAGCGGCAAAGGGTGTCCCTCTTCTCGTACCCTTGAATCCACAAGTACCCGCTGAGGACCAAGAAACCACCCGACCCCGTACATCTGTAACCGTGACAATGGTATTATTGAAACTTGCTTGAACATGAATAACCCCCTTTGGTATTCTACGTGCACTCTTACGTGAACCAATACGTCCATTTCTACGTGAACCAATTCTCGGTATAGCTTTTGCCATATTTTATCATCTCATAAATATGAGTCAGAGATATATGGATATATCCATTTCATGTCAAAACAGATTCCTTATTTGTACATCGAGTCCTTTAGTGAGTCTGATTATCCTTGTCTTTGTTTATGTCTCGGGTTGGAACAAATTACTATAATGCGCCCCCGCCTACGGATTAGGCGACATTTTTCACAAATTTTACGAACAGAAGCTCTTATTTTCATATTTGTCATTCCTTATCTTAATTCTGAATCTACTTCTTGGAAGAAAATAAGTTTCTTGAAATTTTTCATCTCGAATCATATTGAATAAAAACCACCTAATCCTTCCAATCCTTGTTGCGGAGTCGATAAATTATACGTCCTCTGGTTGAATCATAACGACTTACTTCAATTTTGACTCTATCTCCTGGCAGTATCCGTATAAAACTACGCCGGATCTTTCCTGAAACATAACCCAGGATCAGATCTTCATTATCTAACCGAACCCGGAACATACCATTGGGAAGCGATTCAGTAATTAAACCTTCATGAATCCATTTTTGTTCTTTCATTCCAGGTAAAGCCTCCTTGAAGTATCAACTAATGGAGGAGGAACGATATTAGACAACTCGTCCCTTTTCTTTTTTTTAGAAATAGGAAGAAGTTTCGGATCCAATTTGGATATTAAAAGGATTACCATATATAACACAAAATTTCTCCGCCGATTCCTTCGAGTCGAGCCTCTCGGTCTGTCATTATACCTCGAGAAGTAGAAAGAATTACAATCCCCATCCCACCTAAAATTCTAGGAATTCGTTGAGAGTTAGAATAGATTCGTAGACCGGGTCGACTGATCCGTTTTAAATTTAAAAAATTTCTATAGAGTCTTTTCCTATTCCTTCTATGCCGCAGGTTTAAAACCAAAAAAGATTTGTTTTTTTCTCGATGTTTTCTAACGTTTTCAATAAAACCTTCTCGGAAAAGTATTTTAACAATATTTTCGGTAATATTAGTAGATGCGATGCGAACCACTCTTTTTCTATCCATATCAGCATTTCGTATAGAGGTTATTATCTCAGCAATAGTGTCCCTACCCATGGTGAACTAAAATTATGGGTGCCCCAAAATTGGATATAATCAACATGTTTTTTTTTTTTTTTTTACTTATTTGTCTTATGAATATGAATTATTAAAGGTATATGCGTGAGACACAATCTACTAATTAATCTAGTTCTTAATCTATTTCTTTCAAATACCCACTATAAACATATCAGTGATCTCATTTTATAATACCTCGGGAGCTAATGAAACTATTTTAGTAAAATTGAATTGTCTCAATTCCCGGGGGATCGCACCAAAAATTCTAGTTCCTTTTGGATTTCCTTCTTGATCAATCACAACTGCAGCATTGTCATCATATCGTATTATCATACCGCTGTCACGTTTAAGTTCTTTACAGGTACGAACAATTACAGCTCTGACTACTTCTGATTTTTCTAGGGGCATATTTGGTACTGCTTCTTTGATCACAGCAACAATAACGTCACCAATATGAGCATATCGACGATTGCTAGCTCCTATGATTCGAATACACATCAATTCTCGAGCCCCGCTGTTATCTGCTACATTTAAATGGGTCTGAGGTTGAATCATATCAATTTTTTAGTCTATTCTTCCAATGCAAAGGATGAAGAAAAAAAAGGAATATTTTTTGTCCAAAAAAAGAAACTTTCATCCCCAAGATTCATTTCTGTTGGTTCTACATTTTTATCCTGAAATAATGAATTGAGTTCGTATAGGCATTTTGGATGCTGCTATTGAAATAGCCCTTCTAGCTATATTTTCGGTTACTCCACCCATTTCGTATAGTATTCGACCTGGTTTAACAACAGCTACCCAATATTCAGGGGATCCCTTTCCCGAACCCATACGTGTTTCAGCGGGTCTTACTGTAACCGGTTTGTCTGGAAATATACGGACCCATATTTTTCCACCACGGCGTGCATTTCGTGTCATTGCTCGTCGACCTGCTTCGATTTGTCTAGATGTGATCCAAGCAGGTTCAAGTGCCTGAAGAGCATATTTACCGAAACAAATATGATTACCTCGATAAGATATTCCCTTCATTCTGCCTCTATGTTGTTTACGGAATCTAGTTCTTTTGGGGTTATAGTTGATGGTTGTTTCACAATTCCATCTCTACTACAGAACCGGACGTGAGAGTTTCTTCTCATCCAGCTCCTCACGAATAAAAGGATTAAAAACATTTAATTGAAATGATTAACATTTTTTGTAAAAAATCGTTTTTTTTTAGAACGTTCTAAAAAATCTTTATTTTGTTTTGTCCTTTATTCAAGTTTAGCAACTAAAAAAAAAAAAAAAAGTTTTCGCGGGCGAATATTTACTCTTTCAATCTCTATTTCATTTGTAGGGCTCGTTCGTGACTTCTCCCAATAGATGAATTAATCTCCGGTTCATTTCGCCATCCCGACTAGTGAATCATTAAGATTCATTTTTTCAATAAAATCTTTTGCATGCACAGGTTCCATCGTTCCCATCGCTTCGTACTTAATGATTAGGTCCGAATTCTACAATGGAGCTCATAATCCAATTTGTTCCTGAGTCAATCTTCTTAGTCTTTATTGGCTCCAAGCTCTTTATTTTTTTCTTGATTCATTTAATATTTAATTATGGATGAATCAATTAGTATTGATGCTTTATTACACTGTCTTTTATGAGATGACTCGTAGACCTTACATATTGGAATTCTATATCATTGATATTCTTTTTCTCTCTTTCTCTCATCCTTCCATTTATCCACACCTTTACTTCTTTCATTTTGTTTTACAACTTCTAATCAAAGTTTATGCAAAAAAAAATTTCAGTTGCTACAAAGATATGACTGATTTATCATATCTTGACTGGTTCTTTATATCCAGATAATACGAAGTGATGAGTTGGTTATTAGTTCATACTATGGGGCTGGTCCTTTTTTAATCCTAACCCTAAAAAACCAACGAGTCACACACTAAGCATAGCATTTATATCAAATGGTCAATTGAATTTTTATTCAACCCTATAGAATTAAGAATTAGAATTGCTCATTTTGATTCACCCGAAAAAGAATGAACGAGTTTCCATTTTTTTTTCTATCAATGGATAGAAGGGAAAGACAAGTAAAGGTTTCTTATTCTTCGTCTATAAATATCCAAATTTTGATACCCAAGACC